AAGGGTTGATTCCCACGCTTGAAAGATAGCCCAAAATCTCAAGGGAATGCTTGGGTAATTGGTTTATATAAATGCTTCTTGGATGAAACCACAACGAAAAATGCCATTCCCAAAAAGTGACAAGGTACAATTTCCATTTCTTCATAAAAAGAAATGTCCCTTTTGAAGCCAGAATGGATCTTTTTTGATACCTAATATAATGCATGAAAGGTTCCCTGACCAATCGCGGGTTTGCCCGAAAATCCTTAATCTTAACAAAGATGTTCACAAGACGTTCTAGTTTTATATAGAAATAAATTCGTTCAAGAAAAACTCCAGAAGATGTTGATCGTAAATGAAAAGATTGGTTACGTAGAAAGACGAAAATGGATTCATATTCACATACATGAGAATTATATAAGAAGAAGAAGAATCTATTTTTTTTTTTTGAAAAAAGGGAACTGGCTTTCTTTGAACTAAGAAGACTATTCCAATTACAATATTCGTTGAGAAAGACTCGTAATAAATGCAAGGAGGAAGCATCTTTTACCCAATAGCGAAGGATTTGAACCAAGATTTCCACATGAACCGGGCGAGGTATTACCATATCTAACACAAAACTTAAATGTGAAAAAGTGTCCTCGAAAAAGGGAAATATTGAATGAATGGATCGTAAATTCTGAGATTTTCCTATCTTGTTCGTTTCCCCTTCTAGACAAGACAGGAATTGTAAAGAAAATGGAATTTCGACAATAAAAGCAAACCCCTCTGATATGATTTGAGAATACAAATTCTTGTTACGGGCCCCAAATTGATTTTGGTTAGAATGATTAGGAGAAATCAGAAAATGATTTTGTTGATACAGTCGAGTAATTAACCGTTTCACAATCAGTAAACTGGATTTATTGTCATAACCCTCCGACAAAATCAATTTACTCAAAGCACGATTATGAGCAAATGCATAAATATACTCCTGAAAGATAAGTGGATATAGGGAGTCATGTTGTTGAGATCTCTCTAGCTGTAAATATTTTTGGATTTCCTCCATTTGAAATTCGATTTGAATTAAAGGTAGAAGATTGGGGGGATTATCAAATGATACATAGTGCGATACAGTCAAAACAAGGTATTCTGTAAAAATCGATACCTCGGGGACAGATAAACTTATCAACAGATTCTCTAACCTCTCCTTTTTCCATCCATTTCATTTAATTCGTCTATGTTTATGTTATAGAATAACAAGATGGTTAGAAATCTTTTATTTTTTAAACCGAATCGCTCTTTTGATTTCCGAAAAAACTTTCTTTATCAATATACTGCTTCTTTTACACACGCATCTTCATTCCATAATGGAGAATGTCAATAGTTAGGATTCATAAAAAAAAAAATAGAATCCACTTTTGGAGTGAGAAGTGCTTCCCGTATCAGGCACTAATTTCTTTTTAACGTCTAGTTAGATCGGGAAATTATTCAAATTAAGAACAGAAGCTGGTTGCTTTTTATTTCTGATAATTAATTGAAGCCACAGGGCTCCTATCCATTTATTCATTCGACCCAACTTTCTTTTGTTCCGTTCCAAGAATTCGAAAAAGGTTTTATACCAATCCGGTAAGAATGAAATATCCTTAGAACTCTCCATTGATACGACATGCTGTTTTTTCCATTTATTGCCTTTCAGGATCAGTCGCGGTCTTCCAAAGTTTACCAAGGTTACGGACGAATTCGTCACTTCATCCAAATGTGTAAAAGATTCTAGCCGCACTTAAAAGCCGAGTACTCTACCGTTGAGTTAGCAACCCGAAAAAAACATAGATTAAACAAAACTTCAACAAAGAGTCTATAGATACAATCCAATTCAATTAAATTAATTTTAAACAAAGAGAAAAGATATTATATAAGCTGACTTTGAGTTAACAAATCTAAAAAAAACAGATTTTATAATGGATTCAATACATAAAAATGAATTGATTAGATGAAAATACAAGAAATTGTCAGATAAAAGAAAAAGAAAAAAAAAAGATACAGAATTGTCAAAATGTATAGAGCATCTCTTATGTTATCTAGCTTCGTTTCAATCAAAAAAACCTCTTGTATCAAAGAAAGCATCATTTGAATAAGATAAAGTAACAAAACTATAGGACAAAAATAAATAGACCCAGATCGCTTATCACGATGAATTATATTTGTTCAATACACTGTTGTCAATATAAATGTTGAGAAAAGAATACAGTGGAGAAGAGAAATTGCATTAAATAAAATCCTTTTTGAAATCCTTTGAATTTCCAGTTAATAATGGAATACAATAATATTCAAAATTGTCTTGGATTGACACTACATATCTAATCTACATAGTATGAATACGGAATAAAAAAAGAAAAAGGGGGGCAAGGAGAAAAAAATTAGACAAAGTTATATACAAGTCGCTACCCCCCTGGCATTTCTTTAATTGAATTTCATTTGATTAGGCGGAAGTTCCTTAAAAACTTCCGCTTTCTTTAAAAGATTCTGAACAGTTCCCGTGGGTTGAGCACCCCTTTCAAGGAAATATAGAATAAGAGGAACATTTAAAAAAGTTTGATTCTTCATTGGATCATAAAAGCCCACCCTTCTAAGATCTTTTCCTTCTCTTCGGGATCGAACATCAATTGCAACGATTCGATAGATGGCTCATTGGGATAGATGTAGATGAACAAGACCCCCCCTAGAACCGTATAGGAAGTTTTCTCCTCGTACAGCTCGCGAAAAATGATTTGATTCAAAGTTTTGTCTATATATGCAATTCTAATAAATTAAATGACAAGCGGGCCCATAAAATAAATTAGACTATGATTTCAGTCTTTTTTTCTTCCTGAAAATGAAAAATAAACCATTCGTACTCATAACTCAAGTTGGATAACTCTCAAATAGTTCAAAGGAAAACTCTTTAGTCAATTTCATTTATTGAGTCGTCTTTACTACCTTTTGCTTGTCTCGTTTAAACCATTTCAAATTCTATTTGTATTCTTTAATCCGATCCAGTTATTGAGACGATTGCGACAATTAAAAGGGTGTTTCCTTGTTCTTAGATCCTTTCCTTATTTTTAATCATTGGGTTTAGACATTACTTCGGTGTTTCTTAATCCTTTCAAAATAAAATGGCAGCAACATACCCCCTTTTGATTTTTTTCGCTCAAAGAATCCTATGGACAGTCGATTCCCGCGCGATACACTTTGAATCGAACAATTGGAATCAATTTCAATAAGTTTTGCTTTTGAATTGGAAACTTGCTCGAATTGGATCCTTTCGATTACTCTATATGTTCGATATATTTACGAAGTTGTTCCTACAATTGAGTGGCATTAACCCTAGATCCTTGCCCCCGAGAAATGAATTAATATTAATACTTTCCAGTCGAGCTCCAGCGTGCACTATTTACAACCCAACAAAAAAACAATCGAGTGTAACAGAACAAACAATGTCGAGCCAAGAGCACCCTTATTCCTAGACAAATCAAAAATGGTGGATATAAAAATCCACAACGGATCGTGTCCTTCAAGTCGCACGTTGCTTTCTACCACATCGTTTCAAACGAAGTTTTACCATAACATTCCTCTAATTTGGAACCGGTATGAAATTGATTCAATTATGGAATCATGAATAGTCACTGGTTCAGCTGTCCATAGACATCGTAATCTAGACTTTTCTTCTATATATGAATATATGAGATGTGGGACGATTTTTCTGAAAAAGTCTAGGCAAGACAGCAACATACATAAATAATATATAGATCAAAGAAAAAATCTATTTTTTTCATGAGATGTATAAAAAAATGATGTAAGTTCAGATTGGAATCTTTATTCTTTTCATCTGATTACAAAAATAAAAAAAATAGGGAAGGTTCTTCGTATCTATCAGATAAACGGAACAATTGTCACTGTTATAGATATTCCATAATCTAGAATATCTATAATTTCAGTTTAAATAATTTAAGGATTACAAATCTTTTTCACAAAAAACAAAAAATATTCTTGTCATTGAAATAGAATGATACGTACCGTAGAAGCTAAACATTTCTTCATTTTATATGATTATATTATACGATTGATATGTATTTGATTTAAATGAGGTTCAGTAATATGGATTCTTGTGAGAAAGTGAATAAAAAGGGATAGGATAAATTACCCCTGCCTCAATCGTTAAATCGATTTCCAATTTTGCATTCGAGTCAAACGCGAAATACCTAAATCAAATTAGATTCAAAGACAAAACAGCAGCTCCATAACATATTTCTATATAATAAGGAACTTGATCATTTATTAATGAAATTCGAACAGACACAGATATTAAAATTCAAAAATTAATATGGATTAACTCCTACCCACTCACCCTTTTATTTCTATGAGAATAATGGAGCATAAAAAATGGACTACGCTGGGACGGAAGGATTCGAACCTCCGAATAGCGGGACCAAAACCCGTTGCCTTACCACTTGGCCACGCCCCATTTCAATTTCTAATCGACACTAAGAAACAATAATATTGGTATTGCTTCTTTGTCAACTCCAGTCCAAATAGCTATAGATCTATAGAATCGATTGGTACTAGGATTTTGATACATATAGATATAGAATTGAACTTCATTTATTGATCATTACATAGAATTCAATTAAGATATTGTATGAAAGTATGATTTCTTCTATTCTCCTTTGAGAATTGGAGGATTTTTGGTTGGGTGGATTCAAAGAAAAAGAAAGGTTTTTATCTACCTTACTTACTTTCTTTTTCCTTATATCAAAAACGCAACCAAAATGCAATTATCTCCAAGAACAAAATGTCTGTTATGCTTAATATCGTTAGTTTGATCTGTATTTGTATTAATTCTCCCTTTTATTCGAGTAGTTTTTTCTTCGGCAAATTGCCCGAAGCCTATGCTTTTTTGAATCCAATCGTGGATGTTATGCCAGTGATACCTCTGTTTTTTTTTCTCTTAGCTTTTGTTTGGCAAGCTGCTGTAAGTTTTCGATGAGATCCTGAATAATAATATTCCTAGAAAATTTATGATTTCCTCGATAAAAAAATTCTAACAATTGAAAAAATAAGATAAGTTTTAGAGTATGAACCCTCGATCCACACGCTGAAATTCGTGTATAGTCGCCAAAACCCGGGCTTACCCCGATTTCCTCATTTTTGACCCCTTTTCACGCGAAAGACCCTAACCCTATTAGGGTCTCCCACAATAGAATATCGAATTCGGATATAAACCAAAATTTGGGTTAATGAAAAACAAATTCATTTGTGACAATGCATTTCTAGAAAAACCTCATTTCTTTAGGATATGTGGTAGAAAAATAGAAGATCTATTCTCTTTTTTTTCAAAAAAACCATCTTGGAGATTGTGTAATGCTTACTCTGAAACTCTTCGTTTATACCGTAGTGATATTTTTTGTGTCTCTCTTTATCTTTGGATTCCTATCCAATGATCCAGGGCGAAATCCTGGACGTGAAGAATAAAATACAGGGGGTTTCCTTGGGTTTGGTTAATTTGAAAATTTTCTTAGGATTTTATCTATTCTACACGTTTCACTAAGATTTTTAAAATCTGAAAAAAACCAAATCAATTCATCACCGGAAACGGAAAGAGAGGGATTCGAACCCTCGGTACGAATAACTCGTACAACGGATTAGCAATCCGACGCTTTAGTCCACTCAGCCATCTCTCCCAATTGAAAAAGATAATTACTACATTACACATAATGTAAGGAATCTTTCTTCCTTCTCTATTCTATTATATATATATAGAGATCCACAAACCGGGAATTTCCTTTATCTAAAAGATGGGCTCGACCGCGCGACCAATCGAACTAAAAAAAAAGCAAGACCCATTTGTGTTGATTTTGTTCGAAAGGCCCTTCTTATTCTCATGGCCCGGCCCGGTCAGTACCTAGCCGGGCTCTTTTTTTTGTTTTTGTTCCAACGAATTATAGATAAATAATGATTTATCTGATATCTGATTTGAAAACAAAAAGACTTTTTATATTATATTATTATATTTTATATTATTATATTCAATTGAATATTTGATATTCAAGCAACAACAAAAAAAAAGAACAAAGACTATTTACATTCTTTTTCTTGTTCTATTTTACCGAACTCAAAAATAAACTGTCGATTCTTCTTTTTCTATTATGATTTTAGTGTTTTTTTATCTGTATCGATCTTCTTCAACAAAAGAGAAATTTTTCGTTTTAGTTATTTAATTTAAATGAAGCCTCTTTCCCGAATCTCATTAAATTAGGATCTCCTCGCAAAAAGTGCAACGTTCTCGTTTTGATCATTCTTTGATGATCCTATCTCGATCATGCTCAATGATCTTGTTCGACAAAAGGTCCATTTGTATACAATAATTATATTGTAGCGGGTATAGTTTAGTGGTAAAAGTGTGATTCGTTCTAGTAACCGTTAATAGTTAACGGATCTTTCGGTTTTATTCATATTCCGACCAAAAACTTTATTTCTTAAAAAGATTTAATCCTTTACCTCTCAATGAGAAATTCGAGAAAAAATACGAATTCTCGTGATTTGCATCCATGAGTCACTTATCAATTTAAAAGTTGGATTATGAAATCGCGAAACATAATTTTTCAATTGGACCTAAATTTCCAATTGAATAAGTATGAGTAAAGGGTCCATGGCAGAAGATAGAAAGTCAATTTCTAATCGTAACTAAATCTTCCATTTTTTCTTTCTTTATAAAGAAATTGGAGCAAAATAGCTATTCAAAGATGACTTTGGTTTACTAGAGACATCGACATATTGTTTTAGCTCGGTGGAAACAAAATCCTTTTCCTTAGGATCCTCTCAAATAGAAATAGAGAACGAAGTAACTAGAAAGATTGTTAGAAGCACCTTCTTCTAGAAGGATCATCTAGAAAGCGATTCATTTTGTTTGTTTGTATTCAAACAAAAAGCTGACGTAGGTGGTATGGGTATCATTTTGTTCATTTTGTTCACATCTTAGATCTATGAATTTACTCATATTCCATAAAGGAGCCGAATGAAACCAAAGTTTCATGTTCGGTTTTGAATTAGAGACGTTCAAAGCACTAAATTGAACGTCGACTATAACCCCTAGCCTTCCAAGCTAACGATGCGGGTTCGATTCCCGCTACCCGCTTATTTCCTTTTTTCGAAATATTCTATTAGAATTCGATTCTAGAATATAGAAAATCCATTTTAATTACGATTAGTAAATCATTGAATATACAATTCCATTAGTTGAATTTTTTAGTTTTCAATTCAAGAAAAATTAAAATACGAAAAGATCGGAATGGATGGCGTCCATTGTCTAATGGATAGGACAGAGGTCTTCTAAACCTTTGGTATAGGTTCAAATCCTATTGGACGCAATTTATTTCCATCTATTTTTGGTTTAGAAAGACTTTTTGTATAATTTGAATCCGAGACACTTGATTCCTTTTTGAAAATCAAAGTGAACAGTTTTTTTATGCTTGTTCCTGAAGTAGAAACCGGTCCATTTGTTCC